ATCAGCAACAACTGGTTTTATTACGGGACAGCTCATGATGCTCATATCGATCTATTATGCGCCTCTGCATCTAGCATTGGGTAGACCTCATACAATAACTGTCCTAGCTCTCCCCCATCTTTTGTTTCATTTCTTCTGGAACAATCAAAAACACTTTTTTGATTCTAGATCTACTAACAGAAATTCAATGCGTAATCTCAGCATTCAATGTGTATTCCTGAATAATCTCATTTTTCAATTATTCAACTATTTTCTTTTACCAAGTTCAATGTTAGCCAGATTAGTCAACATTTATATGTTTCGATGCAACAACAAGATGTTATTTGTAACAAGTAGTTTTGTTGGTTGGTTAATTGGTCACGTTTTATTCATGAAATGGGTTGGGTTGGTATTAGTCTGGATACGGCAAAATCACTCTATTAGATCTAATGTACTTATTCGATCTAATAAGTACCTTGTGTCAGAAGTGATAAATTCTATGGCTCGAATCTTTAGTATTTTCTTATTTATTACCTGTGTCTACTATTTAGGCAGAATACCGTCATCCATGGTTCTCAAAGAAACCTCAGTAACGGAAGAAAGGGGGGAAAGCAGAGAAGAAACAGATGTAGAAATAGAAAAAACTTCCGAAACGAAGTGGACTAAAGAGGAACAAGAGGGATCCACCGAAGAAGACCCTTCTCCTTCCCTTTTTTCGGAAGAAAAGGAGGATCCGGACAAAATCGATGAAACGGAAGAGATCCGAGTGAACGGAAAAGAAAAAACAAAGGATGAATTTCACTTTCACTTTAAAGAGACATGCTATCAAAATAGCCCAGTTTATGAAACTTATTATCTGTATGGGAATCAAGAAACTTCGAAGTTAGAAATACTTAAAAAACAAGAAAATAAATTAGTAAATACAATAAATATAAGAAAAGATAAGAAGAAATCCGTCCATTACCTATATATTTTAGTACTTCCCCTAGAAAGAAACTTAGAATACCAACTCCATTCGTAATTCCATCAACTATCCGCCTATCAAAAAAATGAGCAAATTCAGCTAATCCTTGTATCCTAGTAGTTAAAAATGTTTTATAAAAAAAATCTATGTAACCACGATTATATGACCAAGTATATAGGCTATTTATTATTTTTTCTCCTAAAAATACAAGTTTCAGAGGAATTTTTATTTTTAATGAATTAATTAAATTCAAATTTTTGAAAGATGAATAAACAGGTTTATATAAAAGAAAAGCGATAAATATTCCAAAAAAGGCTATACTGACGGAAAAAGTTGCATTTGTAACAAATTCATACCAATCAAAAGAATTCGAAAAATTTTTATGTAAAAGATTTATAGATGAATTTAACCATTTGGATAATATATCCAAATCTTTTCCTTCTTGAGTGAAAGGAATCCCGATGAATCCAACAACAAAAGTAAATAAAACCAATAGAAGCAGCGGGAATAACATAGTATTATCTACTTCATGAGGATAGGATAATGTCTTTGTACTATCAAAATGGGTAAGAGTCATAAAGGGTCGGGTTACATTATTATTAATTCGACATGTGTTTGTCGAAAGAAAAGAAGTACTAGCATTATTATTGATTGGTAATAACGTTAATAAACTCATTTGTTTTTTTTTCGTTTTTTTTCTTTCTTTACCCCATAAAGATATGGAATAGGCCAAACTACTTGTTTTTCCACTATAATTTTGAAAGTTAATGTTTAAATGTCCTTCAAAAGTTAATAAATAGATTCGAAACATATAAAATGCAGTTAATCCGGCCGTGGAGCAAGCTAGTATTCCAACAATCTGTGAATATAACCAACTATCATTAAGAATTTCATCTTTGGACCAAAAACAAGCAAGAGGTGGAATACCACATAGAGAAAGTGTACCTAAAAAAAAAGCAGTTTTTGTAATTGGCATATATTTTATTAAACCACCCATAAAAACCATATTTTGACTTTTATTTGGAGAATATCCAACAATAGGCTCCATTGAATGAATAATGGATCCGGATCCTAAAAACAATAATGCTTTCGAATAAGCATGAGTAATCAAATGAAACAAAGCCGTTCGATAAGACCCCATACCTAAAGCTAACATCATATACCCCAATTGAGACATTGTAGAATAGGCTAAACTTCTTTTAATATCGTTTTGAGCAAGAGCTAAAGTAGCTCCTAATAATATGGTTATTATACTTAGCAAAGATATAAAATTCATTATAGAAGGTATCACTAGGAAAAGGGGAAAAAGGCGAGCTACAAGAAAGATTCCCGCTGCCACCATAGTAGCAGCATGGATAAGAGCTGAAATAGGAGTAGGACCCTCCATAGCATCGGGTAACCATACATGAAGGGGAAATTGAGCAGATTTAGCAACTGCACCAGAAAATAATAGGAAGACACATAAAGTTCCAAATACAAAATGCACCTCATTAGTAGAAATTACGTTATTGAATATTTCGAACAAGTCTCGAAATTCGAAACTACCTGTTAGCCAATAAAGACCTAAAATTCCTAATAATAAACCAAAATCCCCGATACGGTTAGTCACAAATGCTTTTTGGCAAGCATTTGCGGCAAGGGGTCGTGTAAACCAAAAACCTATTAATAGATAAGAACACATTCCAACAAATTCCCAAAAAAGATAAATTTGTATCAAATTCGAACTGGTAACTAATCCCAACATGGATGCATTGAAAAAGCTCATATAAGCAAAAAATCTCAAGTATCCTTGATCATGAAACATATAATTATCACTATAAATAAGAACCATAACTCCGATAGTAGTGATTAATATTGGCATAATAGAAGTAAGTGGATCGATCAAATAGCCAAACTCTAAAGAAAAATCATTATTGATGGTCCAAGACGATATATATTGATAAATAGAACTTCTATTTATTAGTTGAATAGCTAGGTCGGCTGAAAAAATCATAACTATACTTAACAAGAAAACACTAGGAAAAGACCACATACGTCGAAGACTTTTTGTTGCCGTCGGAAAAAAGATAAGCCCTAGTCCTATTACCATAGGAACTGGAAGTGGAAGGAAAGGTATGATCCATGCATATTGATCTGTATGTTCCATAAAAATTTTTTTTCTTTCAAAATGATTTCTCATTCACCAGATCCTATCTAATTGTAAAAAAAAAATTAAGATAGGTAAGAACTAAAAAATTTGTATTCTGAATTATTCTCAGTTCAATACTTCAAATCAAATATGCAAATCAAGAAGTGCAAATTGGTCAAATAACATAGGGAACTTATTTGTGAAAACGGAATACTTCGTTTTAAAATAAAAGAAAAATGAAAATTATGTATATTCTTTCTTTGAATTTGGACAATTAATAAGAAACTTAATAAGAAACTGGATATTTACATTAATTTTTAGATCAAAGTTGGGTTCATAAATTAAATTAATTTGATTCCATGTATAAATGCCTAAAAGAAATTGAGATAGAAATAGAAGCTGCTTCTTTTTTCATTTTAGTAACTTAAACCTATCTTTTCACCTATAAGATTTTTTGTCATTTTAATATACCTATGATTGATTTTTTTATGAGGTTAGTAGCGTATCATCTATGGATAGATAGATAATGAAGAAGAATTCGTTTTGAACAATAGATGTCTTTCACATCCAACGATATTATTGAAAAACCTCTTAAATTTTGAATGGCAGTTCCAAAAAAACGTACTTCTCTGGCAAAAAAGCGTATTCATAAAAGTTTGTGGAAAAGAAAGGGGTATTGGGCAGCGTTAAAAGCCTTTTCATTAGCCAAATCCCTTTCTACTGGTAATTCAAAAAGTTTTGTTGTACCGACACCTAAATAATAAACGATTCCAATAATGGGAATAGGACAAATAATAATTTAGTGTAAAATAGGACTACAAATTGACTAGTCTATATGGTATAAAAAATCCTAAAAGCATTTTGTTGCGAAATCAAAATCCCCACCAGAGAGAAGGTTTCAACGAGTTTATTTTGAGTATGTTTTATCATTTCCGAGGTGGGGATTTTGATTTCCCCCATCTACACCTTTAACTTTCGCACAATCTCGTAAGATAGGAAGTAGCACCTTTTAGTTACAAATACAACAATGGAGAGCATAAAAGACCTGAAAAAACCTCACTACTAAGTTTATTAAGTTGAATAATTTGAGCATTTATTAAAAAAAGCTCAGAACATTTAATTAACTCATTAAATCTCGACACTTGAATAATAATAGCTTATTATCATTTTAAGTAAGCCGCTATGGTGAAATTGGTAGACACGCTGCTCTTAGGAAGCAGTGCTTGAGCATCTCGGTTCGAATCCGAGTGGCGGCACATTTTCTTCTAAAAGAAATACACTAAGTCTAAAAGAGATACAATAAGTCCTATAATGAATTCAATTCCGATACTTTATTTTTAAAATTTTTAATTTTTAAAATTGCTATGATATTTTTTACTGTAGAACATATATTAACTCATATTTCTTTTTCCCTTGTTTCAATTGTAATTACAATTTATTTCATAAGCTTAGTAGTCGATGAAATGATAGGACTCTCTAATTCGTCTGAAAGAGGTCTAATAGCTATTTTTTTCTGTATAACAGGATTATTAATTATCCGTTGGGTTTATTCACAACATTTTCCATTAAGTGATTTATGTGAATCATTAATTTTCCTTTCTTGGAGTTTATCGATTATTCATATGTTTCCATATTTAAAAAAAAAAAACTTATGCGTAATCACTGCACCAAGTGCTCTTTTTACTCAAGGATTTGCTATTTCAAGTCTGTTAACTGAAATGCATCAATCCACAATATTAGTACCTGCTCTCCAATCCCAGTGGTTAATGATGCATGTAAGTATGATGTTATTGGGTTATGCAGCTCTTTTATGTGGATCATTATTATCAGTATCTCTTCTAGTCATTACATTTAGAAAAGATATCCCATTTTTTGCTAACAGCCATTTTTTTTTTACTGAGTTATTTTACTTTGGTCAGATGCAATACATGAATCAAAGAAGGAATGTTTTACCAAGCACCTTCTTTTATTCTGCTAAAAATTATTACCGATCCCAATTCATTCAACAATTAGATCATTGGAGTTATCGTGTTATTAGTCTAGGGTTTATCTTTTTAACTATAGGACTTCTTTCCGGAGCAGTCTGGGCTAATGAGGCCTGGGGATCATATTGGAATTGGGACCCAAAAGAAACTTGGGCCTTTATTACGTGGACTATATTTGCGATTTATTTACATACTCGAACAAATACAAATATGAAAGTTGCAAATTCTGCAATTGTAGCTTCTATGGGCTTTTTTATAATTTGGATATGCTATTTTGGGGTCAATCTCTTAGGAATAGGGCTACATAGTTATGGTTCATTTCAATTAACATCTCCTTGAATAAAAAAAGGCCTACCGATTAGAGATAGAAAATGGCATAGATAAATACAAATCTAAGAAATCTTAGTTGAAGTCATCAAGAGCCGTTTGAATCAAGTATTGTATTGATTCAAATGGCTCTCACAAAATCTAAATAGATCCAGTTACAATTCTTTTCTTTTGCTATTAATGAGTTAATAAGTCAAAATTTTTTTATACAAAAATTATCGATAAAAAATACTTACATAAAATACCTTGAACCTTATCAACTGATAATGAAAAAACAAAATCTGGGTAAATACCAATACCTATTATGGGTAGCAAGATGGAGATCGAAACAAATAATTCTCGCGGTCCCGAATCAAAAAAAAACGAATTTGGAACATTAAATAGCTTGTAGCCATAGAACATCTGGCGTAACATAGATAATAAATAAATAGGAGTTAATATCATTCCCATTCCCATTACACAAGTAATTAGTATTTTTGTCATTAAAAGATATTTTTGACTAGTAATTAGTCCAAAAAAAACTATCAATTCCGCAACAAAACCACTCAGGCCCGGTAATGCAAGAGAAGCCATCGATAATAGACTGAACATCGTGAATATTTTGGGCATTAAGATGGCTATCCCACCCATTTCATCAAGATAAACAAGACGTATTCGATCATACCCCGTTCCTGCCAAGAAAAAAAGCCCAGCACCAATAAAGCCATGAGAGATTATTTGTAAAAGAGCTCCGTTGAGACCTGTATCAGTAATAGAGCCAATTCCTATAATTATGAAACCCATATGAGATACAGAAGAATAGGCTATTCGTTTTTTTAAATTACGTTGGCCAAGAGATGTTAACGCTGCATAGATTATTTGGATCGTACCCACTATTATCAACCATGGAGAAAATATCGAATGAGCGTGAGGTAATAATTCCATATTGATCCGAACCAACCCATATGCTCCCATTTTTAATAAAATCCCAGCTAGAAGCATACAAGTACTGTAATGTGCTTCCCCGTGGGTGTCGGGTAACCAGGTATGTAGGGGTAAAATCGGTAATTTGACAGCAAAAGTAATAAGAAATAAAATATAGAATATTATTTCCAATGCCACAGGATAGGATTGATTAGCTAATATTTCAAAATTGAATGTTGGTGCATTGTAACCATATAAACCCATACCCAGAACTCCCATTAACAGAAAAATGGAACCTCCTGCAGTATACAAAATAAACTTGGTAGCTGAATATAGACGTTTTTTTCCTCCCCATAAGGATACAAGTAAATAAACAGGAATTAATTCTAACTCCCACATGATGAAAAAAAGTAAAAGGTCTCGGGAAGAAAACGATCCTATTTGGCCACTATACATTGCTAACATCAAGAAATGGAAAAATCGTGAATCTCGAGTAACTGGCCAAGCCGCTAAAGTCGCTAAAGTAGTAATAAATCCCGTTAATAAAATGGGTCCTATAGAAAGTCCATCTATTCCTAATCGCCAGTAAAAAGAAAAAAAGCGGATCCATTTATACTCTTCTGCCAGTTGTATTAAAGGATCGTCGAATCGAAAATGATAACGGAATGCATAGGTCATTAGAAGGAGTTCTAAGATACATATACATATAGTGTACCACCTAATAATTTTATTTCCTTTCTGAGGGAGAAAGAAAATTAAAGAACCTGCAGATATAGGAAAAGCTACAATTAGTGTTAACCAAGGAAAAAAGTTCATGGTAAAGATAAGCTACACTTAGACCATAAAACACCCGTACTAAAAAAAAAGGAATGGAAAATATATAGTATTTTAAGCACGGGTTTTTGTCGGTAAAAACTGGATTAGTGCTATTTTATTGAACGTATCAATAAGCTAGACCCATGCTACGAGTTGTTTCATGCCATAAATAAACTCGAACACTCAAGAAATCCGTTGGACAGGCGGATTCACATCGTTTACAACCAACACAGTCTTCTGTTCTTGGAGCGGATGCTATTTGTTTAGCTTTACACCCGTCCCACGGTATCATTTCTAATACATCTGTGGGGCAGGCTCGAACACATTGAGTACATCCTATACATGTATCATAAATCTTTACTGAATGTGACATTGAATATCTAAATGTTTGAACGTCATAAATTTTCAATCTAATAAACTTGTACATGAAGCATGTCTTTAGATATCAGATGAATCAATGATTTACCAAAATTTTTATACAAAATTTATTTATGGATCAGCTTATGCAAAAGAGCCAAGATACTTTTATTTAGTACATCCTCATAAACAGGAATATGAACCTATATTTAATATCATACATACTAATTCTAATTGGACTTACTGAATAATAATGTTTTTATTGGAGTTGATAAAGATTCACATTTTTAAATGCATATTATTTATTCAACAAATTTGCTTGATTGGTGCGAGTTGATTTTCTATTACGATAAATTGAGGAAATAATTGCTAGTCCGATAGCTGCTTCAGCGGCTGCAATAGCTATGACAAAAATGGAGAAAATATCTCCTACTAATTGGCGGCTATCAAAAAAATCAGAAAATGTTACGAAGTTTATATTAACTGCATTTAGGATAAGTTCAAGACACATAAGGGCTCTAACCATATTTCGGCTCGTGATCAATCCATAGATACCGATAGAAAATAAATAGGCACTCAAAATAAGTACATATTCGAGCATCATTGACCGACTCCTTATCAATCTTGATTCATTTCAATATGAACAACAACTCAACTTCTTCTATTGACTAGAATTTAAAAAGCACGGAACAAGGACATTAGTAATATTGAGAAGAGGTAATAGATTGAATTAAAAGCATGTCTTAGGAACGTTCGAAAGCTTTATTACTGACGAGCTACCGCAATTGCACCTATCAAAGCAAATAAAAGAATTAGTGAAATGAGTTCAAATGGAAGAAAAAAATCTGTTGATAAATGAATCCCAATTTGTTGACTATTACTTATCAAATCCTGTTCTATAATATGGTTTGATCTTGTAGTCCAAATAATCCCGTACCATGACGTATCTGGAATAGTAGTAATTAGTGAAAAAAAAATGCTTGTACAAAGCACTGAAGTAACTCCATCTCCAACAGTCCAAAACTGGAAATCTTTGTAATATTCTGAACCATTAATAAACATCACAGCAAAAATGATTAAAACATTTATAGCTCCCACATAAATAAGAAGCTGGGCAGCAGCTATAAAATGGGAATTTGATGACATATAGAATAAGGATATACAAACAAGAACTAATCCCAATGAAAAGGCGGAATAAATTGGATTAGTAAATAATACTAATCCTAGACCTCCTAATATAAGACCTGATCCCAGAAAGATTAAAAGAAAATCATGTATTGGTCCCGGTAAATCCATTATATATAATAGAAAAAAGAAATAAAAAAAAGAAATGTTTCATGACCTTAGTGATCGGACCAGGAAAAAGTAAAATTATCCGGGATAGATTTTTAATTGAAAGAATAGATGTGTATTGATATAGGTCCAACAATTGGACCAATCTCATTCTTTTTTTGAAGTTCAATTCGGAAGTTCAAAAAAAATTCCTTTACTTTTACTTTAGATCAAAAGATTACATTAGTAATTCTCAATTTTTCCTAAAAAGGGGTTTAGCCATTTTTTATTTGAGGCGAATTCAAAATTGTTCGAATTGTGTAATCGTCAATTAATGCCAATGGTAAACGACCCAAAGCAATTTGATTATAATTCAATTCGTGACGATCATATGTAGAAAGCTCATATTCTTCAGTCATTGATAAACAATTTGTGGGGCAATACTCAACGCAATTACCACAAAATATACAGATTCCAAAATCAATACTGTAATTAAGCAATTGTTTCTTTCGGATCCTAGTTTGTAGTTTCCAATCAACAATAGGTAAATCTATAGGGCATACGCGAACACATACCTCACAAGCAATGCATTTATCAAATTCAAAGTGAATTCGACCACGGAAACGTTCTGATGGAATCAATTTCTCATAAGGATATTGAATCGTTACAGGTAAACGATTTGCGTGGGATAAAGTAATCATAAAACCTTGACCGATGTACCTTGCAGCTCGTACTGTTTGTTGACCATAATTGATGAACCCAGTTACCATAGGGAACATATCGTGAATAGCTATGAATAATTTGATGGTTGTTTCCTTCTCTTGTTTGAGATAAGTCTAAATATAGACTCGCGTGGTTAGAGTGAAAGGAGTTGGAAAGAAGTTGTTAATAATAAATTACCGAGAGAAATAGGTAAAAGAAATTTCCATCCAAGATTTAATAATTGGTCCATTCTCAGCCTAGGTAAAGTCCATCTTGTTGTAATAGGAATGAACAAAAACAAATAAGTTTTAACTAATGTAATCAAAATACTAATGATTGTTCCAAAGACTCCTCCTGCTTTTTCAAAAAGTTCAGGAACAAATAGATATGGAATAGAGAAATTCCAACCGCCTAAGTAAAGAACTATTACAAAAAATGAAGAAACTAATAGATTTAGATAGGACGCAACAAAAAATAAACCAAATTTGATACCTGAATATTCTGTTTGATAACCTGCTACTAATTCTTCTTCGGCTTCTGGTAAATCGAAGGGTAACCTCTCACATTCTGCTAGGGAAGAAATTAGAAAAATGATAAAACCTATAGGTTGACGCCACAAATTCCATCCCCACAAACCATATTTTGACTGTGCTTCAACTATATCAACTGTACTTGAACTATTAGATAATCATAGTCGGTGATAACATTACTGTTACTATCGCTATTACAGAACCGTACATGAGATTTTCACCTCATACGGCTCCTCTAGGAGCCTAAAGAAATTTAAGGACCAGGTTAGTATTATTTAACGTGATATACTTTTATGCTAGATAGAGTCAAAATATATTGAAAAGCCCCGAATTAGTCCAATGTAATTCCGTCTGCTATAAAAAAGTATTTCTGAATTAATCTCATCCTTTCCTTTTACTTTAATTCAAAAATTTCAATATTTTTTTGAGTAATAACTTAATCCGTCAATAAAATACTCCTTTTAGTAATATATAAATATTTCAACCCAGCATTTTCGATTACGAAAAAAATTACATTTTACATTACTTCAGCACTTATTACAGGGCTTTTATCCCTATGAATATAACTATATTAAAGAAAGAATAAAAAAGATCACTCTTTTTTATTGGAATTGCACTCTTTCTATTTTGTTCGTTCCTATTCTTCGTTTTCTTCTTTTTCAAAAACGGAAAAAAGGGGGTCTTTTCAAAAAGGATTCTTTCGTTCCTGATAGTTTTTTCAGTGGATAGGGGCATACTCTGGATCGGAATCGTGGGAAGTACTACCGGATCATTTCTACCAACTTAAAACCCCAATGAGTCTTCCTTTTATGCGGAAATGCTTTTTTGTATAATTTGCATAATCTCTATTACTAATCCTTTGTGTACCTTGGTATTTCTAACCACCCACTCATTTTTTCTCAACTCACTCTTATGGTAATACATACAAACAATAGTGAAAAACCCATAAAGTTGTTTGTTATTTTAAACCCGCTTCAAGTCAGGATGATCAATCAACCGATCTTGGGATAAACAGTGTGAATTACTTATGTTTACTTATGTTTAATCCTTATACATAGGAAATGAGACTTACTATTTTTACTGCAAATTTAGAAGCTGTTTTCTTTCACTCATAGAACTATCTGCTTGTGTTCATCAGTCGGGTTAATGAAGAAAAAAATAAAGCGATTTCTTTAATTCAGGCAATTTCTTTGTAACGAAAAGAAAAGGAAAATAGGGAAAATGTTTCAACGACGCGCACGTAGAGATATTGATAACACGCATAGAGTTAATGGTATTTCATAACTAATCGATTGAGCAGCAGCCCGTAAACCACCTAAAAAAGAATATTTATTATTCGATCCATATCCTGACATAAGAAGTCCAATCGGAGAAATACTTGAAATGGCGATCCATAAAAAAACACCAATATTGAGATCGGCTAGAACAAAATGATAGCCAAAAGGGATTACTAAATAACTTAATAAAATTGATATGACTGCTATGGATGGTCCGATATTGAATAAATAAGTATCGCTTCTAGCTGGAAGAAGGTTTTCTTTGAAAAGTAGTTTTGTACCATCTGCTAAAGCTTGGAGAATTCCAAAAGATCCAGCATATTCAGGTCCAATACGTTGTTGTAGCCCCGCAGCTATTTCTCTTTCTAACCACACAATTACTAGTACACCTATTGTGATTCCCACTATAACAGTCAAAATCGGAATAAGCATCCATATGTTCTCATACACCTCTTTTAAGGATTCCCATTTTGAAAAAGCATTGATATCTTGTACTTCTGTTGTATCAATTATCATTTTAACGATCAACTTCTCCCATAATGATATCTATACTACCTAGTATCGTCATAATATCAGCCAATTTCATTCTTTTAACTAACTGAGGAAGAATTTGCAAATTGATAAAACCCGGTGGGCGAATTTTCCATCTCCAAGGAAAAATTTTCCCATCTCCTAGCAGAAAAATTCCCAATTCGCCTTTTGGGGCTTCGACTCTCGCATAAAGTTCTTGTTTCGACAATTCAAAAGTAGGAGAGGCTTTTTTACTAATGAAGCGATAATCAAAATCATTCCATTGGGAATCCCTTACTTTATCAAAACATCGTATTTCTAAATTCTCAGAGGGTCCTCCCGGAATTCCTTCCAAAGCTTGTTGAATAATTTTGATAGATTCCTCGATTTCACTGATCCTTACTAAATAACGAGCTAACGAATCTCCTTCTTTTTGCCATTGGACTTCCCAATCAAATTCGTCATAACACTCATAATGATCAACTTTACGAAGATCCCATTCTATTCCGGAAGCTCGTAGCATTGGACCCGATAAACCCCAATTTAATGCTTCTTCTCCACTCAAAATCCCTACTCCCTCAACGCGTTCTAAAAAAATGGGATTTCGTGTAATAAGTTTTTGATATTCCGAAATTCCGGTTAAAAAATAGTCGCAGAAATCAATGCATTTATCTATCCAACCATGCGGTAAATCAGCGGCAACTCCTCCGATACGAAAAAAATTATGCATTAATCTCATACCGGTAGCAGCTTCGAACAGATCATATACTAATTCTCGTTCTCGGAAAATGTAGAAGAAGGGAGTTTGTGCACCAATATCTGCCATAAAAGGGCCAAGCCATAATAAATGAGAAGCTATACGACTTAATTCTAACATAATTACTCTGATATAACTGGCTCGTTTAGGTACTTGAATATTCCCTAACTGTTCCGGTGCATTTACGGTTATGGCCTCAGTGAACATAGTAGCCAAATAATCCCAACGAGTTACATAAGGTAAATATTGTATAATTGTTCGATTTTCTGCAATTTTTTCCATTCCTCTGTGTAAATACCCCAATATTGGTTCACAGTCAACAACATCTTCACCATCTAGAGTAATGATGAGTCGAAGAACGCCGTGCATTGATGGGTGGTGAGGTCCCATATTTACTATCATAAGTTCATTTCTTATAATTGGTACATTCATAGGTTGTTCCTTGATTCATTTTTCTAGGAATTGCAGAAAACAAAAAGAAATTCATCAAAATTCATGATCCAATAAACAATAAATTGCATTTTAGTTCTTTAAATTAACGAATTTTTGGTTCCCGAATATCCAATCGATCAATTAATTCTTTATAACGTATTCCATTTTTTTTTGACAAATAAGCCAGCAGTCGTTGACGTTTTCCCAGAATTTTCTTTAGACCTCTCTGCGATAAATAATCTTTTCTGTGCAATTCCAAATGGGAAGTAAGTCTTCGGATTTGCTTAGTGAAATTAACTACTTGAAATTCAACGGATCCCTTGGTTTCTTCTTTTTTTTCTTGTTTTTTGGAAATAACTGAGGAAACTGACTTCTTTAGCATAAAAGCAAATCTTCTCCAACTTTTTTAAAATATGAATTTTATGGATCAGTAATAATAATGGTTGACATGTTAATCTGGTCACTTTTTTTATTATGGACTTTTTCATTTTATCCAAATTTAGAAAATCAAATAAGTAATAATCCAACTCTTTTTTTTTATTTGATTCATTTTTTAGATAGAAAAAAGGGTGGAACTCATAACCTAAAAGACAGAAAAATGAAACTTTAAATAAAAAAACTCTTTTGATGAATTATAGATCTAAATTGATAGATTATTGAATTAGTAGTCATGTATTAGAATAGAGTATAAGACAATATGTGGCGACGTCTATTTACTTTTTTCTGGGAACTATGTTACAGAATAGAAATAGAAAACTATCCTATCATGCGTTTCATACATTTAGAATTGAGGATACATATGTATTCTTAACATACTGAAAGAACTCCCAGTATTGGTATTAAACCAATAACGATTCATACAAACTAAATCCTCTAATTGACAAGTTGGCCAAAGAAAAAACTTTAATCTATGAAGACGGTTGCTTTCAACTAAAAATGGATCATAAATTTTTACATTGTGTCTGTTGCAGAATACCAGATTTAGATCGATACCTTTTGTTTTTTTTGAATTGAAAGAAATTAGAATTCTTAACTCTTTTCGACGTCTCGGCGATAAAATAGTTTCAAGAACAAGCAAACTAGAATTGTTTATGTCTCTATTTCTAATAATTTTTTGCTCTTTTGCTTTTTCTCGATAGCTTGAATTAGTTTGATAATAATTCTTCTGAACTAACGAAATCCGTATGGTTTGATACATAAGAAATTGTCCAGAATTTTTTATAGACATACGAACAGGTTCAATAAAAAATACTCCCCTTTGCATCCATTCTGTAACATACGTATGACTTGGCATTATATCTAGATTTATTGTTCCTCTTTGAATAGCGGATAGAGCGCTTTCTCTTGGATTTCGCAAGCTAAGCAAGAGACAATATACTTTGCTATTTTGTATTATGGTTAGATTGAAAAAAAAAGACCATCTCAATTGAACAAGCAAATGACTTGTTAGGAAAAAATCGAGGTCTTCTTCTGGATTGCTTTCGTTTATACGTTTTTTTATGTCTGATTGCACACTATAGTCGGAAGCATCTTTTTCTTGGTTTAGTAGAAGGGATCCAAGATTCCATTTGTGCTTTAGAGCGATATTCTTTTTTTCATTCAAACTTTTCTTTTCATTAAAATTTAAAAGAAGTGATTTGATTGGTATCATCCATAGTTTTAGTTTATATCCATTATAAAGCAGTATCAATTCTGGTAAGAACCAAAGTTCTTCATTCAAAATAGGAAATTCTTCGTTCAGTCCCAGCCAATCGAAAAAGCTTTGAATACTTTTGGTTTGCTCAGTTTGGTAATTAGGAAAATCAAAAAGATCCTTCTTATTGATTTCTTCAATTAGTTGATAATTACTTATCTTAGTATTCGTGGTATTGGTCTGGATCCAGGCTTCAATATCTAACCTTTTTCTAAAACATAAATGGATAATTCTGTAATAAAAAAATGATTTAGCCATATCTGTAATAGGTTTTTCGCCTACAGAATTGGTATCTCCTCGCGTAAAAAGTTTTCTTTTATTTGTGTTGTAATTATAAGATATTTTTTGGTTATTCTTTACTTCTGATGGTAAAACAAAAATATATGCGGTCTTCTTATTTTCATAATTAATAGATTTATATGATAAGAGATCATATCGAGAATTTTTTTTTAAATTCCCTTTGTGATTTGATAATGAGTTTAATCTATAATCATAAATTTCCTTTTCGTAACGAATTAACCCATCGTTTTCATAGAAATCCCAGTTTAATAAATCCTTATTTGCGTTTTGTCTTATAGGGCGGCAATTTTTTTTATTTTTCCATTTTTTTGGTACCAATCTAGACCATCTAATATGAGATATATTATATTGATAATGATTCTGTAACCAGCTTTTCCATTGATTTATTCCATAAGTAAGAAGTTTCTTATCTGTTAATTCCGAATCAAATATTCCTTGTACTCCAAAATCATCCTTTATTTCATCCTTGATAAAAAGCGATGTTTTATGATATTGAAGTGCGGATCTTAATCTTAAGTTGTATAAGTTAAAAACGTGGCTTTGTGATAATTTATACCCAACATAGGCTTGTGATAAAGAGGATAAGTCAAAAATAAAAATTGAATTTTTCTTACTAATATAAAAACAGGACTGTCTAAAGTTTCTAAAGTCCATTTTTTTTTCTTTTTTATTTGTTTCATTATTGTAAGTGTACTTTTCCATTTTTTTTGTTGATTCAAAATGAAAAAAAAGTTGTCCTTTGATCCTTATTATATTAATAACGAGGAGGATATCAATGTATATTCTTTCAATAAAAAATTGGATAAAGTACTGCGAGGTAAAGATTAATCCAGTAATTTGTTTTTTTACTATTTGACAAATAATTTTTATTTTTTTTAATTCCAGTTTTTTTACGGCATGCCTTTTTCTGTTAAACCTATTATTTATCTCAGAAGTTCGAAAATCCTTTTTCTTGGCTTTTAGTAGTTTTTCTAGTTGATTTCTGATTGTGCTTGTTCTAATAGTCAAATCTTGCATTTTTGTTTCTGTTAGCGAATGTTTTGTCCAATTTTTAGATTGAGTTGGAATGGGCGATTCATGAATTAATTTTTTCTTTCTTATTAAATCTTTTTCGTTTTTAGTTTCACCCCATTCATCTAATTCGCTCAACCCAAATAAAAAAATTCTATTTTTTTTTGAGGGGGCCTTTATTAGTTGGTTTAGAAATAGACCACTTGTGTTAATCCAGTTTTTTATTTCTTTTACTTTTAACATTTTTAAAATTAAAAAACAATTTGTTTTCACTTTTATCATTTTTTTTCTGAGTTCTTTAAAAATGGGTCCAAAAAAGGAAGGTTGGTTTTGGGGTGAACCAAAAGGCTTTTTGGTTGGACTCCCCCACACAGTTAAAAAACAATATTTTTTTTTTTTCTTTTTCAATCGACCCATTTGAGGAAATTCAGATTTCGATGTATGCCAAGGTTTCAGATAGAAAGGAAATAGTATTTTTATTTGAATACCTTCACTTAACCAGTTTTTAGGCAAGTCTTTTTCGGATAGTTCAACACCACTATAAGTACATTTAAGATGTCTTTCCTTATTCCAATTTTTAAAATCTTCGGACCATTCGGGAAATTGAAATAATAAGATACGGCCAATATTTTTAGCTATTATCAATAAGGGTAATATAATATATTTACGAAAAATTGATTTCATTATTAATATACAACTCCTTTTTACTTGAGGAGTTAGAATACCATTCTCAGGTTCTGCTTCTATTTCGATCTCTATTGTTGCTTCTCTTTTATACTTTTCATTTTTTTCTGAAAGTTCAAATTCTTTAGGTTTTTTCATCCAATTTCGGAAAATTTGTTTAATCAGTCCAGAGATATCAAAATAAGAAAGGATTGATTTCTCAAGTTTGTACAAAAAAAGTGGGGAGGATACATTTCCTTGAGACAGTTTTAAAATGGGTATTTTACGCCTTTGAGCTCGTATAGAACCTATGATTATATTTCGACAAAAGTCTGGTTCTTGTGAATAATGCATCAAATAAAATTGCTCTGGTTCGGAATTAGTATAAGTCGAATCAGTTATAGTAAAAACCAGTATAAATCTTCCGGTTCTTGACCGCATTCCAGGGTCGTCTAATATGGCTGTTTCATATTCGCGTTCTTGGGATTCTAACTCGTCAATTAATTTGTATGACCGTCGAGGTATTTTTTTACTAATTTCCTTTATTCCCACTAAGAATTTTTTTTGTTTTTTATCATAGATATTCATTATCTCTTCAAATTCTATCAAATTACTAGCAAGAATAAGACCATGTATTTTATTTATCAAAGGAGTTTCTGTCCTTTTTTTTATGTAATTTTCACTAAGGAGTGGTGGTGAAAATATTATTTTTGTTGATCCGCGGTAGGGACCGTTTAAGATAGGATCATTTTTTTTTAGCAAATATTCTTTTTTAGTTTTATAAATACGTAATCGAGTTAATACATCTAGGCAACGAGATCCCTTTTCTAGCGTCTCAAGTCTCTTTAGAAATTCAGTTCTTAGTTTGTTTTTGTTTTGTTCAATTTTCGAAAC